CCCTTTGATAAAATTGCTATGCTTAGTGTGCGACTCGTTGGTTGTTTAGGGTTAGGATTAAACACGATTATCCCTGCTCCCCAGTATGAATGAATAAGTAGAGACATACTAACCACCTCATCACTTCGCATTATCTCAATTTAAAAAATCAGCCAAAATTTGATAGAATGATCATACCTTTGTAGCGGCTGAAACCTTTTTTGTTTCTGAACAAAAATCTTTGTAAAAACAAAAGATAGAAGAAAAATGTAGATAAACGGAAGGATGAGAGAACGAGAGAAAAAAAATGATATAGAATTCCAATATGTAAGGTCAATAAATCATCTTATAAATTAAAACAGGGCAGTGTAATATAGCATGAATCAAGATTCATCCTAAGTAAATGACTTTTATTCTGCCTAGAGCAAAACACAAAAATCAAGAGCTTTGAGCCAAAAAAGACTGAGAAAATTGACTCAAGAACAACTTTCAAGACTAGCTCCATTGTAAAACTAAGACCTAAGCATTAAGTAAGAAGCGATGGGAACGACGGAAGCTGTGAATGCAAAAGATTCTATGGAAAAGGAAATCTTACAGATTCGCTGGTCGGGATGGCGGAAGGAAGCCCAGATGAATTGATCTATTCTTCGAAGGCACACAAAAAGTCTAAAACTGAAACAGAAGAGTAAATATTCGCCCGCGAAAACTTGATTTTTTTGAATCCTTTTAGTCGCGAGGAGCCAGATGAGAAGAAATTCTCACGTCTGGTTCTGTAGTAGGGATGGAATTCAGAAACAACTATCAACTATAACCCCAAAAGAACCAGATTCCGTAAACAACATAGAGGAAGAACGAAGGGAATTTCTTATCGGGGGAATCATATTTGTTTCGGTAAATATGCTCTTCAGGCGCTTGAACCTACTTGGATCACATCCAGACAAATAGAAGCAGGTCGACGAGCAATGACACGAAATGTACGTCGTGGTGGAAAAATATGGGTACGAATATTTCCAGACAAACCAGTTACAGTAAGACCTGCAGAAACACGTATGGGTTCGGGTAAAGGATCCCCCGAATATTGGGTAGCTGTTGTTAAACCAGGTCGAATACTTTATGAAATGAATGGAGTAACAGAAAATGTAGCTAGACGGGCAATTTCAATAGCAGCATCAAAAATGCCTATACGAACTCAATTCATTATTTCGGGATAAAGTATAAAAAGAACAATCAACAAAAATGGTTCTTCATTATGAAAAAATGGTAAATTTCTTTTTTTTTTTTGAGATAAACAATATTTCTTTTTTTTTTCTTTGTCCTTTGCATTGAAAGAAAAAATTTTAAAATCGTATGATTCAACCTCAGACCCATTTAAATGTAGCCGATAACAGCGGGGCCCGAGAATTGATGTGTATTCGAATCATAGGCGCTAGCAATCGTCAATATGCTCATATTGGTGACATTATTGTTGCTGTAATCAAAGACGCAGTACCAAATATGCCCCTAGAAAGATCAGAAGTTGTCAGAGCTGTAATTGTACGTACTTGTAAAGAACTCAAACGAGACAACGGTATGATAATACGATATGATGACAATGCTGCAGTTGTTATTGATCAAGAAGGAAATCCAAAAGGAACTCGAATTTTTGGTGCGATCGCCCGTGAATTAAGAAAACAAAATTTTACTAAAATAGTTTCCTTAGCTCCCGAGGTATTATAAAACTATGTTTCTAGTAGGTTATTTGAAAAAAATAGATATAGATTAAGAGATAGATTGTATCTCACGCATATACCTTGAAAACAAAAAACATGTTGATTATATCAAATAATGAGTTACCAACAATTTTAGGCATAATGGGTAGAGACACTATTGCTGAGATATTAACCTCTATACGAAATGCTTATATGGATCAAAAAAGAGTGGTTCGAATAACATCGACTAATAGTACCGAAAGTGTTGTAAAAATACTTTTACGAGAAGGTTTTATCGAAAACATGAGAAAACAGCGCGAAAACCATAAAAATTTTTTGGTTTTAACGCTGAGACACCAAAGGGCTAGAAAAAAGCCCTATAGAAACCTTTTCAATTTAAACCGAATCAGTCGACCGGGTTTACGAATCTATTCTAACTATCAACGAATTCCTCGAATTTTAGGCGGGATGGGGATTGTAATTCTGTCCACTTCTCGAGGTATAATGACCGACCGAGAGGCTAGACTAGAAGGAATCGGCGGAGAGATTTTGTGTTCTATATGGTAATCTTTCTCCTAGACAAATTGTATTCGAAATTGATTCTTTAAAATTGTAACAAAACTCAAAGGGCTGGGTTGTCTAATACTGTTACTCCTCCTTTAGTTGATGCTTCATAGGGGCTTTACCTGGAATGAAAGAACAAAAATGGATTCAGGAAGGTTTAATTACCGAATCGCTTCCCACTGGCATGTTTCGAATTCGTTTAGATACTGACGATCTGATTATAGGTTATGTTTCAGGAAGGATCCGGCGTAGTTTTATACGAATACTAC